AGGCTCTTTCGCCGTTCAAGAATTCTTGTTTAGGCAGTTCATATCATCCACACATAGTGATCTAAGATTTCAATTCTTCCATGTTTCAGCAGTAGCATATTGTTCCATGGAGCTAAGGCCAAAAAGATGGAAGAAACAAGTGTTTCCACGACTCTACCATCCGGCCAATTCTGTTCCACTTAATCCCCTTTTCATGGGCACATATCTTTACGGCTAAGGAATGGGGAATCTTTCTCCTGTTACATGAATCAAATGTTTCATTTCATCCGGGAAAAGCCATCTCTTTCTCAACAATGTCTTTGTCATTTGATCCAATAGCGTTCCGTTAGATAGGAACAGATTTGATAAATACTGATAACTCTCGGATAGAGTATTAGAACGGAAAGATCCATTAGATAATGAACTATTGGTTCTAAACCATCTCTGGCGATGAATCAACAATTCGAAGTGCTTTTCTTGCGTATTCTTGATGAACCAGCGTTTATATATAGATGTAGGAGGATTTGTTTGGGAAGCAATAAGCCCCTTTGACATCTCTTCATCTGCAAAGAATTCTCGACGTGAAAACACAGAGACAGAGGGCTGATCTTTGAATAGGGAAAAGAATGGATCCGCGGGGTCCCAAATGAATTGGCTTGTTCGAAAAAAGCCTTGTTCTTTGGAAGATCTATCTCGTGTCTGGTACTGCATGGTTCCACTCTGCAAGAACTCCGAATCATTCTCTTGAAGCTCATCCTCTTTATGATAAATGATCCATTTACCCCGAAATGACCCAGTCCAATAGGGAAATCCCAATTCAGTGGGCCTTTCGATACAATCAAATAGATTGCCACAAGGGCGCCATATTCTAGGAGCCCAAACTATCTGATTGAATAAATCCTCCTCTATCTGTTGCGGATCGAGGGCCCCTTCTTCAAACTCCGATTCGTATTTTTCATATAGAAATCTCTGATCAACGATAGAACAAGATCCATTTTGCATCATATCTAACTGATTCCTTGGTTCGGACCGAAGAAGTAATGTCACTCGATTATTATCAAACTGACTGCAATATTCTTCTGTCCGTGAGGATCCCGCCAGAGCCAGAGCGCCTTCTACTTCTAATAGTAATAATAGTAATAGGCCATGAACTAGATCAGAATCATTCTCAACGAATCCATAAGAAGTGATCCAATTTTTTTCATCGTGTCTGGATGAAGACCAAAGATCTTGAGCGACCGATCCGGCAGAACAACTCAAAAGATAAAGAAGTATCGTTAATTTCTTCATGCTCGTTCCAAGTTCGAAGTACCATTTGTACAAATAAGAATCCCCTCCCTTACATGATTTCTTCTTCATATAGATAGATATAGGATCTATGGGGCAATTACTTAGAAGTACATTTTGTGTAACAGCCCTTCCTATCTGATAGAAAAGGATCCCATGATCCTGAACCGATCTTATCTGGGATCGAAAATCCCAAGTTTTTCTATGAAGAGCTGATCTAATTGTATTAGTTTCTATAATGGATTTCTTCTGTGTAATACTAATTGATAGGGCCTCATTGATAAGTGCTACAAGATCTCGCGCATTGGAACCCATGGTTATGGACCCGAATCCGTTAGTATGGAACATCTTCTTTTCCAAGTGAAATCCCCTAGTATATGAAAGAATGAAAAAGTGCTTTCGTTGTTGTGGAAGAAGAAGCCTTCGTATCTTAATGCATGTATTTAATTTATTCGGAGCTATTAGAGCGGGATCCACTTTTTGGGGAATATGAGTCGAAGCAATAACAAGAATCTTTCCAGTGGAACATCTTTCACAATCCCTGGAGAGATAGTTCTCTAATAGACCGAGGGATAAGTAATTCGACTCATTCACATGCAGATCGTGAATGTTTGGAATCCATATTATGCAAGGAGACATTGCTTTTGCTAATTCGAATTGAAGGGTGATATCAAATCGGTCTATTTTCGGCGTCATATACATAGTTAGCACATTCGTCATAGTTAGCAGCTCCTTATCAATATCAAGGTCATCATCACTATCATAAATATCGTCACTATCATCAATATCGATATCATCAATAAGATAACCTTTAGGCTTGTCATCCAGGAACTTGTTCGGAAATACCGTAATGAAAGGAACATAGGAGTTTGTCGCTAGGTATTTGACCAAACAGGATCGTCCAGTTCCTATAGAACCTATCACTAAAATACCTCTAGAAGGGGATAGGGCTAAGCGGAGCGAAAAGGGTTTTCCATGAGGAGATGGGGAATGAAAACTATTAGCCCCACACGAGGTTTGTGAATAAGTGATTGTCTGATAATGAGCAAGGAATATCCGTCTTTCTGCTAAACAGGATCTATTGAACTCATAATTCATTAGATCCTTTTGATGAATGTCAACTAAGTATCGTAAGGAAATCGATCCCGGTTGTTCAATCATTTGATAACCAGAGTCATTCTTTGATAAATGATCACTATGAGTCAGACTCAATAGAATTTGATCAATCCTTTTT